GGGGATTCTGACCCAAGACCCTTGATGAAAGACTCCAATAAATATGAAACACTCCCTGAAATCCACGTATAACAAGGTATAACAAGTTCTTATATGATTTCTAGTAGAATCAGGAAACATTAAACAAAATACGCAGTCACAGTTTTCTTTGGAAGTATCAAAGGTAACGGTACTCATATATAAGAATAAGAATAATAAGATCCATTCTCTTTATGCATCCAATTTCATATTGATTGAATGCTCGTGCACTCAGGGACTCCCATGAGTCTGTATACTCTGTATACAAAGTATCTTCTGCCCCTTCCATAACTATTAATTCGATGGGGTTATCCAATCTAATTCAAGACCCGGTAAGTAGACACTACATTAGTAGTGGAAATTAATCGGTAACTCTTGATTTGATATGATAGCCCGTTCACTACTAGAATCTTCCCTTGAATCCTAGATGCAAAAATTTATAGCACTTTAAAGAACGGAACCCACAGCTATTTAGAACAATAAAGTATCAAGAGTCTTTTTCCTACGCCTTGTTTTGCTGGGAAAAATTCGGCGAGTTATATCAGCAAAGTAGAATAAGGGATTTCGAATCTTGTCTTTTATTGATCAGGCGACACCCAGATTTGAACTGGGGAAAAAGGATTTGCAGTCCCCCACCTTACCGCTCGGCCATACCGCCAAAACAATCCAAAATAGATGAAAAGATTCCCCGTTTGCTTGTTTTGTTTTGGGGGGTTACTAAATGTCTTTTTTTTATTGTACTTCTATCTGAAATCTCATGTTCCTTCATTCCTTGCCTAAAAGAAATCCGTCCTCTTTTTTGAAGTGGATCCATGCCTTCAATTGTTTTTATAGTATCTCAAAAACACAATATCTAAATTCCTATCTTTTTGATTGACAAACCAAATATGTATTTTCGGTCACAAAAGCCAAAATTCAGGACAAATTGGAACCATTAACTATTAATATTAAGTATTGACTGGAAAACTCTTGGATTTCAATCTCAAATAGGGTTCCCTAATGATAAATGATGTAAGAAAAGCAAAATTGATACATAACTAATCAGTATTGATTTTTTTCAATAAAAAAAGATTTCTCAATTTCAATTCTAACTACAATTCTGAGTATATGTAAACCCCAGAACCTAAGTTGTTACAGTTACACAACTATCTTATCGGGTATCTTATCTGTATATGATGCCTGTCTATAGGGAATTAGCAGGAAATTGCCGTATTCCAATTTAGGAAGAGAAAATCGAAATTTTGATAGAGCACGATATGTGCTGTCCCGAATCGAACTATGCAACAAGAAGAAGCGATGTATATAGATAGCTAGATCCGCACGGGTTTAATAAATACAAGCTTTCTTACGCACTTCCATCATATTCTAAAAATTCCACTAAAAAAAGAAAAAAGACTTTTTTGCAAATCTTTTTTTGAACAATGGAATCCACGACAAGGTTAAGTGCTAAAAAAACGAACTTTCTATTGTTATATTGTTTCTGATTATTATGTCTTTATCTCAGTGAAGAAATCAAATCCCGAATCCGTTTATTTTTCTGGTATCCAGTCGGATTGCAATATGTAATATCATAATAATGGTATAAATGGAATTTGTTTTATATACAAAACTCCGTAAGTCTAAGTGGAATTTCTCAATTCCTTTCCATTTGTATTTGTCTCTTAGAAATTCGAATTTAATTAAGTCTAAAATTCTCTTTTTTCCTCCATTCATATCTATTTCATATATTCCATATATCATATATATGGAGTTGGGTAAAATTTCATGTGATTCAGTAAACAGAATCGAAATTTCATCATTGCTAGATCGATTCATACGATTCGATGCAAAAATGGGATTTTTTGATAAATGGGAAATTCGAAATGCTCGGAGATGGAAATGCGGGAATGTCTACAATACCTGGGTTTAATCAGATACAATTTGAAGGATTTTGTAGGTTCATTGATCAGGGCTTAACAGAAGAACTTTATAAGTTTCCAAAAATTGAAGATACAGATCAAGAAATTGAATTTCAATTATTTGTGGAAACATATCAATTGGTAGAACCCTTGCTAAAAGAACGAGATGCTGTCTATGAATCACTCACATATTCTTCTGAATTATATGTATCCGCAGGATTAATTTGGAAAAGCGGAGGGGATATGCAAGAACAAACAATTTTTATTGGAAACATTCCTCTAATGAATTCCTTGGGAACTTCTATAGTAAATGGAATATACAGAATTGTAATCAATCAAATATTGCAAAGCCCCGGTATCTATTACCGGTCAGAATTGGACCATAACGGACTTTCGGTCTATGCGGGCACCATAATATCAGATTGGGGAGGAAGATTAGAATTAGAGATTGATAGAAAAGCAAGGATATGGGCTCGTGTGAGTAGGAAACAGAAAATATCTATTCTAGTTTTATCATCAGCTATGGGTTCAAATCTAAGAGAAATTATAGAGAATCTTTGCTACCCTGAAATTTTCTTGTCTTT